ATATCGGTATTAAACCCGAAACCCCCAGCGGAGGGCCAATGACCCAAGGAAACGAAAGAATCGGTTACATTTTTCATATGCTTTCCTCTTATAGATAGGACTAACAAATTTGAACAGAGTTCCTTTTGTATCACTTCGCCCCCCTTTTTTTATTGATTTCTTTTTTATTATTATTATGAATTTCCTTATTATAAATATGAATAATTTTTAATAAACATTTTTTCTAAATTCCCAATCTATTTATTAGTCCCAGGTCTCATGTCAATTGAGAAATACCTCGTTCGTTGCAACACTTCCTAAAAGTAAAAAAAAAAAGTTTCCATTAAGAATAAGAATGGGAGGGAAGAAATCGAGTGGGTCTGCTATGTTAATTCCTCATCCTCAAATCAATCCATCCCGGGGGATATTGTATCAACGAAGAAGTGATTGTAGGGATGAAGTTTTGATATAATTCGACAAGCCCACGGCAATCAAATAAGAAAATTGAAGTATGTATTTTTCAATTTATAGGATTAAACAAAAGGATTCGCAAATAAAAGCGCTAATGCCACGACCAGTCCGTAAATCGTTAAAGCTTCCATAAAAGCCAGACTAAGCAATAAAGTACCTCGTATTTTACCTTCTGCTTCTGGTTGTCTCGCGATACCTTCTACGGCTTGTCCCGCAGCAGTACCTTGACCAACTCCAGGTCCAATAGAAGCAAGTCCTACAGCCAATCCAGCAGCAATAACGGAAGCAGCAGAAATCAGTGGATTCATATTAAGTTCCTCGTACAAAAAAAAAAGAAATGGTTAATGATACAATCAACCAATGAATTATTACTTAACATCACTAAGACCTATCCGGAAAAAAAAAACTAAGAACTCTGAATTGAAATGACAATATTACTGAATCATCAGAACTACTTCCATATCTCGTTTTTAGTTCCTATCCATGGAGTCTTTGTAAATCTATACGATTCTAATTCTTCCATTTCTTTGTTCCGAACCATTCCATTCTTTCAATTCTCCGCTCTTTCTCTTCGATATGCTTGACTTCATTTGTTTATTCATTCAATCCACAGTTACAGATAAAACGAAAGCGCTTGCATTGGCATCCATCTAAATTCAGTGGGATGGGAAATATATGGGTAGCCCATATATAACTAGTGAATATCTAATAGCACATATACATGTGTTTCTTTCATAATGTAAACAAACTATCTGTATCTTGTATTGAATCGGATTCTAGAATCATTCTTCGAAACATATACGGGGATTGACTTATAGCCCTTACATATACCTAGCTAGACCTACCTAACTTAATAATATATATATAGTTTTTCTTTTTTTTTTTTTTTGTTTAGGCGCACATCGGAAACAGATAACATAACAATTCTTATTTAAATTATGAATCGTAATTGACTGAATGAACAAATATAAATAGAATATCGATTGGAGAGGTATGACATAAATGGGCCAAACAGGAATCTTAGGAAAAAGATCTTTTCGATCTCTTTCCTTTTTTTTTTTTACAATTCTCTAATATCGTACATTTTTTTTTTCTTGCTCCTACTCTAGATCGTATATACCGGTATTTGTATATATCATGTTCCCCGAGTCAATTATCTTGAGACGCCCATGAGTTGGGATAAGCTTCTTTTTTTTTTTTTTGAGAAAAAAAAAAAAAAAGACCATTTCGGAAGCTAGTCAATGATGACCCTCCATGGATTCGCCTATATAAGCTGCGGCTAAAGTTGCAAAAATAAGAGCTTGAATCCCGCTTGTGAATAATCCAAGGAACATGACGGGTATAGGAACCACCGAAGGTACTAAAGAAACAAGAACAACAACTACTAATTCATCAGCTAATATATTCCCGAAAAGTCGAAAACTAAGTGATAAAGGTTTTGTGAAATCTTCTAGGATGTTAATTGGTAAAAGTATTGGAGTTGGTTGAATGTATTTACCGAAATAACCCAATCCTTTTTTGGTAAGACCCGCATAGAAATATGCCACTGACGTAGGTAAAGCTAAAGCAACAGTAGTATTTATATCATTCGTGGGCGCAGCTAACTCCCCATGCGGTAACTGTATGATTTTCCGGGGTAAAAGAGCACCTGACCAGTTAGAAACAAAAATAAATAGGAACATAGTTCCAATAAAGGGAACCCAAGGACCATATTCTTCTCCAATCTGAGTTTTGCTCAAGTCTCGAATGAATTCAAGGACATATTCGAAGAAATTCTGACCGTCGGTTGGAATGGTTTGTGGATTCCGAACAGCTATAGTGGCTGAACCTAATAAGATAGCAATTACAACCCAAGAAGTGATAAGTACTTGGGCATGGACTTGGAAACTCCCTATTTGCCAATAAAAATGTTGGCCTACTTCCACATCGGATATATCGTATAACACTTTTAGTGAGTTGATGGAACAGGGTCGAACATTCATATTGCCCTCTGACAGAAATAGAACTTAAAAAGGAATTATTTTGATTCAGCCATCTCTTATCTCTTTCTCAACTCGCCTGCTTTAATCGTATATTTCGGATACCAAGCGATCGCATAATATTCCCAGCGATTTTTATCTCTTTTTTGAGACTCAGGGATAGTAACCGATTCAATCCATTTATGGAGTTTCCAAAGTCATTGACTTATCCTATTATTAATCAACAATTTCTTATATAGCTAGAACGGCCCTCACAAATTGCGGATACTAATTTGTTAAGAATCAATCGGATTGAAGCTATAGCGTCATCGTTCGCTGGAATCGAAATATCTGCGAGATCCGGGTCACAATTTGTGTCGATTAAACAAATTGTCGGAATCCCCAAAGTGAGACATTCTCGAAGAGCCGTATATTCTTCTTGCTGATCAACGATGATTACAATATCGGGTAACCCCGTCATATATTTGATCCCGCCCAGATATGTTTGCAATTGAGATAATTGCCTCTTCAACATTGCTACATCTCTTTTCGGGAGACAGTTGAGTTTCCCCGTATTCTGTTCCGATCTCAAGTCCCTGAATCTATGAAGTCTCATTTCTGTAGTGGACCAATTCGTTGACATACCACCGAGCCATTTTTTATTAACATAATGACACCGAGCTCTTATTGCAGCTGATGCTACTGAATCAGCTGCTTTATTTTTGGTACCAACTATTAAGAAGTGTTTTCCTATACTCGCTGCATCAAAAACTAAATCACAGGCTTCTGACAAAAAACGAGCAGTTCTAGTAAGATTTGTAATATGAATACCTTTACGCTTTGCAGAGATGTAAAGTGCCATTCTAGGATTCCATTTCCTAGTACCATGACCAAAATGAACTCCTGCTTCCATCATCTCTTCCAAATTCATGTTCCAATATCTTCTTGTCATTTCTCCCCACACTTTCTCTCTCTTTTTTTTTTTTAAAGAGGTACCTGAAATAAATAATTGTTCCGACGGAACCTTCTACCGGAGATTGACCGTTACGTTAATACATGGTTCAAGTCACTAATTGCTTTCTATTCGTTATTATCTTTATTACCAAATCAAATGACCAGGACTAGATAGTTAAAAGAAAAGAATGAATCTGTCATGAAATTCCGTAAATGATCGTTCTGATGTATCAGGTAAATTTTTGGGGATGCAAGAACTAAATAATTCTATGTGGTGGAACAAAATATCTCTCATTTCCATTTCCTCCTGGAATAGATTCTTCTTCTTGATTTCCAAAGGAATGTTGCTGTGTTGCCTTGAACGTTGGACTAATCCTTTGAATCCGGTACCAACAGGCATCATCCCCCCCAGAACAACGTTCTCTTTCAGGCCTTTCAACCAATCAATACGACCTCGTAGAGCGGCTTTTGCTAAAACTCGAGCGGTTTCTTGAAAACTCGCTTCGGATATGAAACTTTGAGTATTCAGAGACGCCCTCGTTATTCCCAATAAGATGGCTCGGTAACAGATCGCTTCTTCCAAAGCGCGCCCTGTTCGTTCTGCTCGCAACAATCCGATAAGTTCTCCAGGTGAAAAAACATTAGACATTCCATCTTCTGAAACCAACACTTTTGATGTTATTTGACGTACAATAATCTCTATATGCCTATTATGGATCTGCACCCCCTGGGATCGATAAACCTTTTGGATCTTATTAACCAAAGAGATACGACTTTGCGCTATGGTTAGTTCAGCGCCAATCAAGAATCTCCAAGGAATTCCAAGAATTCTTGTTATACGTTCGTTCCAACCTTCAACCCTCTTTTCTAGGTTCATCGATATTGAATCAATCGAACGCGCCTCTAACACTTGTTCCACTTTTGGAAGACCTTGTGTTATATCACCCGATCTCGATTTTTCATATATAAATGTAACTAATGTATCTCCTTCATAAAGGATTTCTCCACAATGGCCATGAACAGTTGCTCTTGGAGTAGCCAAATGAGGCTTAGCTGATCTTATTACTAAGGAGTCAACGTGAACAATTAGAACTTGACCCGATTTTATGTGTGGTCCGTATTTGGATATACATACATTTTCACAAATAAACTGTCCAAGGCTAATTATTGTGGATGTCTCCTCACAATAATCGTGAGGGCGAAAGCACCAATTCAAATCGAATGGATTCAAAATGATGCATGAATCGGGATTATAAATTCTTCCATTTTCATCCATTAAATAATATGGAAGTCCTTGGAAAGTCTGTTTGAAATTGTCAAGTAGCAAATATTTATTTAACAAGATCTGATTATGAGTTATTAAATAGAATAAATAGAAATAGTAAAATGAATAAAAATTCGTGATTTTAGGTACAATCCCTAAGGGACCCAATGAATTCCTAATGGGAATCGCGGGATCTTCTTTAATTAATTCTTTTGTCACTTTGTGAGATTTCGAACCATTGAATGGGCCAATTCGAAAACAATCGGATGATGACAAAATCAGAAAAGATGGATATTCCTTATTTCTATTCAGCAACGTACGAATAGTCCCTTGATGCTGGGTAAGTGATTGAATCCTCGCCTTGAAATAAAAAG